CCACGCCTTATGACGAAAGGGGAGTCGGCGTGGCGTAAAGTGAAGATTGAGGGAAGTAGAGAAAAATTCCCTTCTGGGGTATTCCGAAGGTGTAACCTAGGCAACGAAAAAGGGGCCCGATACTTCAACTAGAGGAGCGACCAGTTGGTTCACCAAACCCCGACCCAGCGTCACACGTTCTCCAGGTCCGAAGGGATCCAGTGCCCAACTACCGACTCCTCCCGGAATTGCGTTATCGGAGCCGAGCCAGGAATGGCCGTTAGTGGACACCCACCACTTTTCACCGGTTAGAGAGGCCCTCTTTAATACATTAAGAAAAGATGTTCACAGGGGCCAGAAAGACTCGGTCATAGGAACTTAGACCACCTACGCGCTGGTAAACGAAAACCACCTCGACCGGATCAGAGAAAACAACAATGTCGAATCAGGCCGCCCCTTGCCTTGAAAGAATTCACACGCGGCCACCAGCTTTCCCAAAATAAGGGGGGATCCGCTGCTTACTGCTCACGGAAACATCCGACCTAAACTATAGTAAAGTCGTCCGCGTATCTTTCTGATCTCTTTTCCTTCTATTCATCAGATTTTTGGCTTTGACCCAAACAAGGTGAAAAATGGTGTTGGCTAAAAAAGGGGGGGAGAGGAGAGCTTTGGGATACGCTCACTTCTGCATTTTTGTTTAGGTTATCGAGATTATCAATCGCTCTTTTTAGTGGGGAAGAATAGTGCGTGAATGGCGGTTCTCAGACGAGGGAATCCTCTCTAAATCAAAATAGGCTAGAATGCTTCTATCGATAGAGCTTTCACGTCTGCGCATAGAATCGTTTTTTTGCCTTTTCATTCCGTTCTTACCATATCATGGGCAGTTGGGTTGGAATCCGTGTGATGGTTCGAGAGTGGTTTCAAATATTCTTCGCATCTATCTTCGGCCTTGTCTTAGAAGTCCCGCGAGACTAAGTTAGTGGTCGAGTCGTTTTTGGTAATTGACACCCGTCGCATTAGTTTCAATTCATATGTTACCATTCATAGTGAAGTAGCCCTCTTTTTGATGTCTGAGTGCCTTATTCTATCTATCAAAGTCCTTCCTTTATCTATAGCTCGGGTCAGTCCCCCATGGTCTGCTTTGATTTTCTCGAACAGTGCCGGTCCGCATCAGGGGCTCTCGTGCGAGCCATGCAACGTTCTCAGGCAGGAACTGCTCCTTTCCTTGAGCTTCCTATTTAGTTCCTCCCAGGCGTTGATCTCGCAACGGTCTTCCAGCACATCCTCATATCGCGTCCGCCACCACAGCTTCGCATCCCCAGAAAGATACATTGTTGCCATTGTTACTTGGTCGTCAAAAGGGGCACGAACAGCCTTAATTAAAGTACTGTTCCATGTCCCAGAGGTCTTCGAGCCTTGGCATTTCGAATCCCGTTGAATGGCTGCGGTTACAGGACTCAAATGCGTCTGGAGTCACCAGGTGAGACATTCGGTTCACGAACCGGAGACCTATCTCCACAGAAAGCTCCTCAATTTTACCTAGTCCGTCACGTTTTGGACATCGCCACCGGGATCGTTGAGGCCCCATGAAGACCGCTCTCCTTCACTGGGAAGACGCGGTACTCATTAGCGAGCGTCTGGTGACCAACAATTCCCGATTCTCCTGCCTTTCTGCCATAGTCTACACTTGTCCGCCCAAATGGTCGACCTTGCCATGAAGTTGGGTCACTCGATCCTTGAGTGTTTCCTTAGCAACAACCGCCGCAGACAGCGCTCCACTGCTATCGTCAAGCTTGGGCATAGTGCAACAAGAAGAGAATTAGCAGAAATCGAAAGGGATTTACCCAAAACTCCGCTCTGATACCTTGAGAAAACGTGAGTGAGGGAATGAATGAATGATGGATCTGGGGATTTATATATATATATAAATGATAGATATATTAACACTCCTCACCTCTTGAGGGTTGTCGCTCCTCTCGTCTTAAATTTCCAATGCAGAGGTTAGTTTCTTATGATTCTTTTTTTTAGAAGTCATCGTGTTTTTCTTTCTTCTATCGAATCTGTCAAAGAACCTGATACCTTTGCAGAAGCAGCATCCCGGAAGTGTCGGCAACCGGCCAAAAAAGAGGAAATCGATGCCTTACAGCATAATCTTGGGACTTGGTTGAGCTTCCTCTCGTTGTTCTTCTTGCAGCCTTATCCCTTTTCAAAATGATTCTTCCCTTAGGATCGCCTTTGGAAGCCGGAACGTAGGGGTCATGATGATCCAGTGGGAGTTCCTCACAAAGCCAGATAGTCAAAATAACATTCATTGTAGTGATGGTAGGGGGATGTTGGAAATCGGACACTTCCTCGGCCCAGTATGTTGAGACCGGAGCGTGACTAGGGAGCGAGTTCTATAATAAAAAAAAAAACTCCCATTTTCTCGTTGGGGTTCTTAGGAGCTTCCTGTTCATCCGCCACGTTGATTTTTCCTTCTTCTATGAAATCTTGGATTTTTTGCTTCAAAGTCTAGCTTGCATCCGTCGCAAGACCTGGTCCCCTCTCATTGGGACCTAAAAAAATTCTGCCAATTCCTTCCAGCCTTACTCAAATAGGGGGTGGAAGAACTACTGAAAGTAATCCATAAGATTTAATACCTTTCCGGCTATAGTATAGGGAAGGGCGGAATGGATCATCAGAGGGTGGAAATTTCCTCCAATCGGAATACTTGCTTTTCCATAGGGATGAAAAACTTAACGGGGGGGAACACGCGGGATGAGCGACGATCGACCTACCTAAGTTTGTACTAGTCATCATCGGTTTACCCGCTTGCTGAAACCTCCCTCCATAGCCGATTGAATGGTTGGATAGCCACTCAACTGTTCACTATACTTCCTTTATCCCACTCCCCTACCTATCTCTCTCGACCTATTCACCGGAGTATGTTGGGCTGGAATGCCTCCATTCCCATCCCATCCTTTATGATCTCTGGGCCTTCCCGCTATGAGATATTCCCAGTGCAGAAGCATATTCATGCAGAATACTCTTCCACTTTTTTCCCCTCTCCCATTTTTAGGGGTAGGAATTCCTAGAAGAGGATAGAAGGTCATTTTGTCATCAGTGGGGGAGCATGCGTGATACAGATACTCCTCTATGCGAATGTTCTGGCTTTCAAAAGACGAGTAAGGGGCGGGGAGGTAAAGTAGTCAATTTCGGCCTATGCAATGGTACACGAGTACCGATGGTTCGAAAGAAAGAACTCTTCTATAAAATAGAAAAGCAGCCTCCCTCTTATATACGATACCACTGCTGCCACTTCCTTTGCTATCGGGGATAAACTCCTAACTAAAAAAATCCTTTTGGATAGCACGTGGGATCAACTTGTTTAAGATTTATGATACCAGCAAACTCAACTGCTTCCACTTGAGCCATTCTCCTTTGAACAATAGCTGAAACCATTCGTTCAGAGTCGAGAAGAGTTCACATCTGATCTTTCAGAGACAGCAGGGGATAAGAGAACAGGATTCGTTCAGAAAACAGTCAGGCCATAAAATAAAAGAATTCAATAGCAGCGCTTATGCCTTCAACAAAAGCAGAGCTAAGCCCGGAAATCACGGAACTCTCTTCTCTTTCAATGGCAGCAGCTAGTTCAAGTTCAATGTCAGCCGGATTGCTAAACACTACTCTTTCCTTCCCACCGGCTATGCTATACCTTATCTCTTTCCCTTGACCTTCCTTCTTACCTTTCTTTCTAAGAGGAAGCCGTAGCAATTTAGCCACAAGCCTTAGCCATGTCTCCCTTCCTAGAAACTGGAATACCAGGAAGTCTAGCTAGATTACCAAATCCAAAAAAGGAAATCCGTCTCTTTGATGACCCTTACTTCAAGCACCAACCCAAGACTCTGCTCTTACTACCACCGAAAGGGGGTCAACCGAAGCCAGGTTGAAGTAGAAGATCTTTCTTTTACGGCCGGCTTCTTCCGGCAATTAGTGGAGGAAGCAGTCAGGCCAAGCTCCAAGCTACGGACTTCCGACTCTTCCTGTTCTATTTTTATTGGAAGAGAGATGAGATTCCTTCTTTAATTGAATCGGGGAAGTCCTCTGACACCTCTCTTCCAGCAAACAAACTCACATAGGGTATGGCTGTGTCCGATGATTCAGGGAATGAGCTATCAGCAGCTTAACTGACAGATGAAGGAGCGGCTAACAAAGCGGGATCAGCCTTCTATATTGTACGATGCCAGTCAGTCCGTCTTCTCGGGTGACGGGCTCATTTCCGAGTCAGTCAATGAAGATGAGCTTCATGCCGCTTGAACGAAAGAGGAAGCAGCGATAGCAACTCGCCCTGAGGGAGATCAACCAGCAACTAGATTGACTGGCACGGAGCCTGATTCACTCGCCCCCGGAATGTCTTCTTTTCGCCCATTTAGTCTTCCCCCGGTTCTAGGAGCAGCGATTGACTATCTTGATGCGGAGGGGTCGCTTCTTCATGAACCAAAAGTTATATCCTAAACCAACAGATCCTCTTTCTCACAGCATTTTCGGAGCAGGCTCAGTGCTTTCTTTAGCCTTGGGAGAAATCGATTCGATAGTGAGAATCGATTGAGACTTAATCATACCTGAGCCTTCTCTGACCTTCTTTGTCTGGGCAGTTAGCTATGAAAAGCAAGAAATGAGAGCTAGAACTAATGCCACGCCACGGTCTATGTCTTTTGACAAAACTTCGCTAGAGGGAACTCTAGGATGATCATCTGGTAGGTCGTCAAGGGTCTCAATAGGAATCTAGTTGGAAATCCGGTCTGTCTGTCAATCAATCAATCAATAAAGCTCTAGTTCAATTCAAATAGGTAAAGCGAAGGAGGATATCGAATAAGCTTACTATTGAAAGTGACAGACGTCGGGCTTAAGAAAAGCAGGTTTCGGAGCTTAGATCCGGGTACACACCTGGAACAGGCCTAGGAAAGAGAGACAACGGAATCATCAAACTTATTCGTAATAAAGATATAGAAACCAGGGAAAGGGGGCTTAGGGTTTCAGCGTGCCAAATCCCATTCCTTCCCCCGTAGAGTAGAGTACCCGTATCCTGTCTTTCTGGCATATCTCTCTTTTTGTGCCTAGACATCTGATGATGGATGCCCATTCCCGGGATTTCTGCCATGATATTGAATAGAATAGCGGACTTTCTTTCTGAGGTGTAGTCTATCCGAATAGCTAGAAGCAGAGCGATAAGAAGAAGAGCGGTGGGTTTCCAAGAACCGGAGATGGTGTTCTCTATATCCGGAACAGCACGAACAATCCTTGACCTTTCGATTGAGGGTCTTCAGCAGTGGGCTTTCCATAAGGTAGGAGGTGATTGAAAAAGGGGAAGCCCAAAAAGGCATACGAGTGCGTTTGATAACCGCACAGGAACGCGAATGTCTACGAGAGGCGATGTTTGATTACCGCAGGACGTAAACAACAGATAGTGAGTCTTCTACCTCTCGGTGCATTCTTTCCTGGACCCTTCGCTTTTACTAAGCTAAGGCGATTTGAAGAGGTTGAATCTAAATAGGAGAAGTAGTCGAACGAGGCGGCACAGAAAGAGGCTACGAAATAGTCAGGATTGCGGGCGAGAATAGAGCAATCATACCTCATGCCACGGGACAGGAGCGCTAGTGGATATAGCCGGATCAATATGACCCCCCCGCGGACTCCCTTACTATCGTTTGCGTTGAGAGCGAGGCAATATGTAATATTGGAAGAGGCACGTGACTGCTTGACTAAAGCAGTTAGATGAAGGGCGGTGGATGGGACATTGATCCCAAGGTCGAGTACGGTACGAAGAAGCGATATGTTTCATAGCAGCCAAGGATGATGAGTTCGAGTTCGATCTCTGTAGTCAAGTCTAAGACAGTTGATTCGGTATCTAAGACAACTCTTCTAGAAAGCGTCAGGCATGCTTCTCTTCATAAGTCATTCAATGCTTGGCTTCCTTCATTTAATACTTCATAGGATGCAAGTCCAGGTGAACCATCTTCGACTAGCTACTAAAGGAGAATCCGTTCTAACACCCGATATTACGTAAAATAAGATAGCAAACGAACTCGCCAAGCTGACTTAGGGGTACAGCTTCACGCTCTACCAGTCAGTCCAGATGAGCTCTTAATCCTTCTTTCCTCTCTTCCGACTTGACTGATTAGGAGTTAGATCCACAAGCCCAATGCCTTCCCTTCTCGTTCGATTCCACACCGGATTCACTATATTCTGAATCATGCCCTTCCTTCTCGTGAGAGTTGATCCCATCCTTCGAGTTAGAGTTTCTTCTGTCCGATTCAGGCTGATTGGATCACTGAACTTGGTTCACTGAGGCTAAAAGAAGGAACCTGCTTTCTCGAGGAAAGGAAGTTCCCTTCCCATGCCATTAGTCTAGCTCACCCCGTCTTCTGCGCATCAAAGAAAAGATTTTCGTCTCCAACTCTAATAAAAAAGACATTCTCCACGATATACTTACCCTTACCTTAATGTCAAGGCTGACTGAATTTCATGCTTTTAAGGCAACCTCGATTGGAATTAGGCTTGAACCAGAGGATCACTGAAACTACCTTTCTATATTTACCCAATTCGATCCACAAGCTGAATGCCGTACCTTCCAGAGAGGGGGATCTGCCATTGAACTGTTCAAAACCTTTATTGAAGAAAGAGCTCTTAGTCTACCCGAAGGAAAGTCAAGAGGTAAGGCTTGGTAGCTGTCCATGCAAGAAAGCAAGCGAAGGAAAGGTGCCAAGCAAGGCAAAGCGGTACCAATACCAATTCCTTCCTTTCTCTGTCTTTCATTCCGGGAAGAGGAAATCCCTTTACTTATATAGTATGAAGCCAGTTCCTTTCCTGCGGCCACTCTGTCTTTTTCATTCCCCACTTCAATGCGCTACGCTGGCAAAAGGGCTGTCAGAAAGAGTCCAATCCCGAGGAGAGTTCATGCGTGAAGTTTCTTTGTTGAATGAAGGTGAGTTCAAGGGCTTCTTTGATCGGGAAATGCACGCACTTCTTTGGTTGTCGTTAAGGTCCCTTCCCCCTGAGTTCAAGATGTCCCTTTCCGCTTCTCTTTCAGCTACTTCCCTCATTGGGATTGGTCAAGCTCCTTCACTTATTGCTCGATTCGGAACCTATTTTGATAGCACCTTTTCTTCCTATTAGTAGGTCTTATTGCCCGTTAAGTTCCTCTTCTGGTAGTCTAGTTGTAGTTTTGTTTTGAGCGGGTGAACCCATGTTCTATCTCGTAGTCACTTAAGCGGCAGAGTCTGTAAACTCAAAGGGTCTGAGAGTTGCCTTTGGCTTCTGAACCTCTGAAACTGGACTGGAGCAAGCTACCAAGCTCCTCTTCCCCCGAATCACTACTAAATGGCGGCGTAATTGAAGTTCAATCTTTTCGATATTTCTTCTCCTCAGCTGATGGTCGATTGGCCTGACACTTCCCCCGGGTGGGTGACTGCCCTTATCGTGATTTCCTCCTTCTTTCGGGTAAAGGTTAGAGTGATGAAGGGAAGGCTCGAGGTCGAGGTGGAGCACCCACCATTCCCTCTTTTAGTGTTATCAAGTCTTCTGTGGAGGTAGGAAGCCAGGGCAAGTAACTTATTTCACTAGTATCATATGTTAGTCTCGATGCACGGATTCCTCAAGGCATTGTTTTGTACGAGGAAGAGGAGGCATATGCAAGGGTAGGTTGCACGAAAGGAACTGACACTTTACTTCAAGCCGGGGAAGAAGAGACAGCCTTACTTACTGAAGCAAGGACTAGCAGCGCATCTAGTCCAATGCCTCAGTCAGTCCAGAGCAAGAAAGGAGAATGCTTAATGAATTGAATGCCAAATAGGCAAACTTCACTAGTTTCATTCCCTCGGATCATTGAACTACCTTAACAGAGCGGGTAACATTACACTCTTCTCCGCATGCTCAGTCTTCATATCTATTATCTCAACCACTTATTCTGTGACATTCATAGAGCGAATTGCATTCAAATAAGTGGTTTTTCCTCTCTATATCCCCGCTTTCCTATAAAAATGTTGAAATCAATCATTCGCGGGTCAATGCTTTGTATTCGGTCCTATCTTTCCGTTCGTGTAACAGACCCTATAGGAAAGGAAGCCCCCTAGGCTAACTTCTGTCTCCGGCTATTTGCTCTAGCCCGCATATCGCTATTCAAAGGAGTCCCCTATCGTCTTAGGGGCTAAGGCTAAGGTTGAATCTTCTCTTTCCGGTGGTGCATTCCTCCCTTTTCAGCTCGTGTAAGAGCCTATTGCTATTGTCAGTCAATCTGTCTGCGTCGGTCCATCTCTCGTATCAGCCCAATGCCTTTTCTTCCAAGTCATCCTATCAGTCCGCGAATCAATCGCATCAGCCTTGCCTACCAATTATCCTCAACCCTCAGTATGAAACTCATCCTCGATTTGGTGAAAGGGAAGAAGAGCTAGGGTAGGTATGCTGAGTTATCACAGTCGATCCAACAGCCGCGCAGCAGCAGCGGGTAGTCGTTCCACCACCAGCTTCTGCGGCAGAGTCAGAACTCATCGCTTAGTCAGCTCTCCCACCACTACCATAGCAAGCTTATCCACCACTAGCAGCACCGGTTCCATTTTCTCCAGTCGAACTAGAAGCAGCACTTGTTATAGCAAAAGACAAAGATGGGGTTGTGCTTCACAGTTTTTTCCAAAAGGAGCACGGTGGAACGAGCAGCATCAGTAGCGCCCGGTTTTCCACTTGATGTAAAGCCCCAACCGTGGGGATAGTGAATTGGGTAACAACATTCGAGATTAGCTAAAGGCTCAAGGCCCATCTATCCTAGTTAAGTTAACCTTTAGCTAAGCTCTGATCTGATTCCTCTTCGCTCCCAATTAGAAAGAAAGTAACCCGATGCCTTGCCTTGGACCTTTGGGTACGCTACTAGGCTATTCCAAGCATCTCTCCAACTAGAAAAAGGGCCATACCCACTCAAATCGGATCTAAACTAAACAGTGGTTTTTCTCTCCCTCGACTTTCTTGGCTTCCTTTCTTTCCTCTGTAAGAGATACTGGATCTACTGTCTCTAATTCAGCATCTGCTTTCAACTATTTCATAGCCTCCCGTCCCGAGCTAACTTGAGAGCTGGGTTAAGAGCAACTACGGAAAATCCATAGAGTTGGGAGCCTAGATTGCCTCCACTGGAACCTTGTCCTCTATCTAGAGGAAAGACTCTACTGGAATGTACAACTCCACTGGAAATGTATCGAACCCGTAACCTATAACATCCTATGCATGGAACGCAACTACAACTTGAACTCAAGCCCTAGCACTGAACCTCCAAAAAGGGAACTGGATGAATGGGAACTGGCTAGCCTCTATCCTTAGGACCTAGAATCCGCTATCCAAGGTAGGACGGACTCCTATCATCATATGGTTGAATACTTTCATTTCATTCCCTGCTAGGTCTAACGATGAGAGAGTGCTCCGGAAATATAAGAGCAAATAAGAATTCTTTTTGCCCACTTGCTTTACTCCTTTGAGTGGCTAGCTTTCCTAAAAGATCTAGTTTCAAAAGGGGCATTCGATAGAGTAAGATACGGCTTTTTAAAGACTTTCAAACTAACGCTTGAAAAAAAAATATACCACCTAATACAGCTTTCAATAAATATTCCTGCGCTTACCCTTGCCCTTGCTTACCCTGCGGTGACACAGAACATAGAAAGGCTGGAGGAACAGGCATACTTCAAAAAAAGGAAGATTCAATGATTAACCCGCAATCTATTACCTATCAACTTATCCTAGCCTAGATTGGCTTCCTAGCTATGAACTCATACTAGATGGACTTAGCACTGTAATTATCCCTTGATCCATATGGATAGCTTCAAAACTTACTTGCTCTAGAGCTTTAGAACCCGTGGAACCAGCTATCCCAGATTTCAATATTGCTGCTTTTACCCTTGCTTGAACTAGCTAACTTTATCCTCCAATGGATAGTCCTTACCGCTTTATTACTAGATGGTTATACTGCATTTTCTCCTGCTTCTAAAGAAAGAGAAGAGCTTTCTTTTCATCTCCTGCTTGGCTTGCTGCAAGAGGCTACCTTAGGACTGCAGCAATTGGCGCGGCTGGATGGCTTGGAGAAGGAAAGGAAATAGAAAATATGCTTTACTATGCAACTCCAACAGGCTCAGAGGGATCGAGTGGAACTGGCTCTAAAGAAGAACCTACAAACTTGGGAATATCTTTAGCACAGACTGGAGAATAGCTTTCAATTGCAGTAGATTAGATTAAAAGAAGAGAACTGGGGAAACTAATCGTATAGTATTCTCTCCCAGGGAGAAGCTAAAGTCCAAAACGATTCCTCTCTTTGTCAAGAAGAGTAATAAAATCCCTAGCCATTGCTTTCACTGTCTTACTCGCTGGCAACTGCCACTGCAACCAGAGGGGCTTCAGGGATTACCTCAGCTCAGTGGAAAGCGAAGGGTCAAATCCTGGAGAAGGCGAAGGAATGGAACTGCTTATCTCGGAAAATGAAGAGAAACTTAATTGACTAGCTTGCCTAGGATTAGGATCCCTATTTACCCAAGAGACTTAAAGGCTTGAAAGTAAAGAAACTGCGCTTGCCCTAGGAAATCAATACCTCACTAAACATTATAAAACTGCCTTGCACACACTCCTGACCACTCTTATATCCTTAATGGGGGATTCGCTTACACAAGGAAAGCTCTAAACCTAGCTTAAGCTTAATAAACTAAACTCATATAAATGCTTTAAAAATTGCTTGCCTGGAACTTTTTCCCCAGGAAAGAGAGAAGCAACTGGAAATGCCACTCCAGAGGCTTAGCTTGGAAATAAAATACTAAAAGTGTGAACCCCTACTCCCGCTCCATCAATAGGCCGGCCAAAGAGAGCGACTGGTAGGGAAAAAGATTGGATATAGAGTGGAAGGCAGAACGAATCCAAAGGCTAATCTGACACTCTGATAATCCCAGGAGAGGAGAGTAAGGATCCTATAGCCTGAGTCTCAAACTCTGGTATGTAAGGGAGAAGTGCAACTCCTCCTGAAACTGTATTAATGGCAGAAGAAACTGCAACTTCCATTGCCAATTCAGGGGATTAAAAAAGCAAAAGCCCAGACCTATAAAAGACATAGTCTATATATACGACTTCTTCAAGCCCCAGCCCTACTGGAGGAACTACAACTCGAACAGGCTTGCTCACTGGATAGTACCTTATTTTCAGTATATAGAGTTTACTATATATCGATTCATCTGCTTGCTTCTTTTCTTTCTTATTTCTTAAGAAAAAATGGAGCGGGAATATGTTCGTAAGATGAATAGATTATAGGCTGGTTCTAGTTCTACACTGGAAGAAAGAAAGGAGCTAGCTCACAGGATTGGTGAAAGAAACTGGCTTGTTAACTTGCCGCCTCCCCTTGAAAACTTAGTCACTCCCTGTCTTAGACCCTAGGAGACTGGCCGGGAGAGCTCACTTGCCCACCTCAAACTTGCCTGCCCCACCTCCCGAAGGGAACTCAAACTTAAACAAACGGGAAGGAAGATGGACTCCCACGAGATGGAACTAAGATATGCTCGTAAGCGTACGATTAAGAGATAGGCTGGCTATTGAACTTGTTAATATATCCTGCTGTTAGCTCAAAGGTTCTGACGGCGGAGAGCTAGAGAGTATACCTGGAGGGTAAGAACTAGAGGGGATCCCTACTTAATTAAGCCTTTTTCTTTCCGAGGAAAATGGACAGCAAAGCACAGGGCTCAGCACTCAAACTGTATAGGTTTCCGCATTTTGAGGGACAACTACGGCTTATCCATAAGCAAGGGCCTGGCCTGAAACTGACTAAAAAGATACCGCCCCAGCTTAATAAGTATACTAGTAGAGTAGTCTCCTGTAGAGAAAGAAGATTAGATAGGCGAAGGGGAACAAAGCTATTTATTCTCTAGAATCTTAAGATAAATCTATCTATTATCATTAGCTCTTTCAGAGAAATACCTATAGATTACTGGTAGGAATGGAACAGAACTCCCAGAAAGGAAAACTTCCACTGCCCCAGCTTTTGACCTTGACCTAACCCTTTAACAACCTAGACCTAGCTATTAACCTGTGCCTGCCCTAGCCATCTTTGATCTAGCTGGCTTGAGAAAATGGAGAAATAAAATCCCAGACTACCTCAAAGCGGGACCACCCACGGGACTTCACACCAGGAAGCACTCGGCGGCTGTAATGTAAACATTTATGTATACGTAGAAGGGGGATAAAAATCGTCCTATCCTAATAAAAAGTAAACTCCTCCCCCAACAGATCGAGTTATCTCATCCCTTGCGTGACCCCCTTGGGGACCAGATACTCAGACCTAGGCAGGCAGGAAACACACTCCCTCTTCCAAAGTCGAGCTTTTTCCTTTTTAAGAAAAGCATAAGGGGACTGCTCATAAGAGGACTGAGCCTAGCCAAATTAAATTACTCACTGGTAAAAGGCACTTATACTCCATGAGATGTCCTGGCTGTAACAGATTAAGAGATTGCATTAATCAATCCTGGCAAGGAACT